GTGTCTTCACGTTCTTTATTTTCTTCTCTTGGTTGTGTGGGTATTTTCGATAATGATTGCTTTATTTGTACCGTATTAGATTTGTGTCAATATAAAAATGACAAAAGGGTTATACAGTTTTTTCTCGTTGGTGCAAGGGGCGAGGTTTTTACTGGCTGGGCTAAAAACGTTTATTAAGGAGAACTAACGATTGGCCTGTATTGCCTTATGTTATTATGTAAGTGGTGTATGGTTAGTTTATTTGTTATTTGTACCGTGTTGGGGCTTATTCCTGATAAGAGGGAGTTTTATTCTTGCTTTTTCGTTCAGTTTTTGTTTGTTTTATATGTAAGTTTGTGCGTGATTTGTTACTGTTCTAGATGGACTTTAAAGGGTTTTGTTTAATTCTCATTAGTTATTATTGGTTGATCAAGGGTCCTTGTATCTAGCAATACATTTTAGTTTCGGTTAAATTTTGTGCCAGCAGCCGCGGTTATACTTTGGAGGCGTTTGAATGTGTTTGGTTTATTTGTAGTTATTTTTAATGTTTTTGTGGACTTTCTTGTGATTGTTTCGTTAGGTGGAATTTTTATTTTCTTATTTGTCTTTTATCTCTTTGGAGGCTATGAAATTCTATTTATAGACTAGGATTAGATACCCTATTATTTAGAATGTTAATTGTTTGTGCCTGAGTAGTATTAGCTATGTTCTTGAAACTTAAAGAATTTGGCGGTATCTCATTCCGTCCAGAGGAATCTGTCTCGTTATCGATAGTCCGCGTTGGACCTTACTTGGGTTGCTTATGGTTTGTATACCGCCGTTTATTGATTATCTTTTTAGAGTTGGGTAATTTTCTGGTTTCTTTATTTTGGTTTATTTCAGGTCAAGGTGCAGCTTGTTTCTAAGTGGATGATGGATTACATTTTTATTTGTTTTTGGATTATTGATTTTAATATTAGTATGAAATTGGATTTGGTTGTAATGGTTTGTAGATTGTTACTGTGATATAGGTTCTGGGATATGCACACATCGCCCGTCGCTCTCGTTTTGTTGTTAATGAGATAAGTCGTAACAGAGTGGTTGTACCGGAAGGTGCGGCTGGATTGATTTATTCAGATCATTTCTATAGTTGAGTTTTCATTTACGCTGAATTATTATGTCGTGCGATTCGACATGGTCTGATTTTTTGACTGTCTTGTTGATTTGTTTGTGGTAGGTTATTTTTTATTGAAGAATCATTAGTGGTTATTGTAGATTATTTTGATACAATTTTTTATACTATAGTGTATTAGGTACTGTGAGGGGTAGAATTAAGGTTATGAGTTGTATTTAGGAAGTTGATTTTGTTTGTCGTACCTTGTGTATCAGGGTTCATTGAAATTTATTATTTATTTTTATTTCCCGATTTTAAAGGAGTTAATTACTTATGTTAGTTGCTGTTTCATCAGCATTGATAATAGGTTATTGGTAGTGAAATGTTACTCGTCTTTAGTGGTTTCTGGTTTTTCAAGAAATGAATTTAATTCATACATCTTATCTAATGTTTATTTTTTATCTATTTATTTTTATTTGATGTTAAGATTAAGGGGGATTAGCTCTTTATTTTATTGTTATAATTTATTGTTAGTAATTAATAGTTTTGTGGATTTTATAGTGATTTTCGGTTTGATTATGTTAAAATTTTACTTTATTTTGTTTATGAAATTTTTATTGAATTTAATTGGTTTATTGGAATGTTTTCTTTACTTTGGTTTGTAAAGTAATTATTGTGGAATTAGTAAATCTTTTTA